CGTTACGAGTTCCATACAGATTACTTTTCAAGACAATTTCTTTCAAATTCATTAAAATTTCATGTACGGATTCTTGAATACCTACTATGGTAGAATATTCATGTGGTATTTTCTCAGATTTTGCGCGTGTGATACATGTACCTTCTATTTCTCCGAGCAAAGCTCTTCGCATTGCAATGCCTATTGTATCGGCTTGACCTTTCATAAGTGGGGCCAGAATAAAGCGTCCATAATAAAGACGCTTACTGTCTGCTCTTGATTCAACACACTTCCACTGTAGTGTCCGAGTAGATACTGTTACTTTCTCTCGAACCATAGTATATTATTTGATCAAATCATTGAATTATTTATTTCTCTTGAAATCTCTTCAATGTTTATTTTTACACACGTCTTTTTTTAGGAGGCCTACAGCCATTATGTGGCATAGGAGTTACATCCCGTATGAAACTTAATAGTATACCACTTCTACGAATAGCTCTTAATGCCGCATCTCTTCCGAGACCCGGGCCTTTTATCATAACTTCTGCTCGTTGCATACCTTGATCCACTACTGTCCGAATAGCATTTCCTGCTGCGGTTTGAGCGGCAAATGGTGTACCCCTTCTTGTACCCTTGAATCCACAAGCCCCGGCAGAGGACCAAGAAATTACTCGACCCCGTACATCTGTAACAGTCACAATGGTATTGTTGAAACTTGCTTGAACATGAATAACTCCCTTGGGGATTCTACGTGTATTCTTACGTGAACCAATACGTCTATTTCTACGCGAACCAATTTTTGGTATAGGTTTTGCCATATTTTATCATCTCATAAATATAAGTCAGAGATATATGGATATATCCATTTCATGTCAAAACGGATCCTTATTCTTTTTTTTTTTTTTACTTATTTATTTTATTTATTTATTTGTACATCTGTACATCGGGTCCTTTAGATTTCGAGAGTCTTTTTGTTTTAGAAAGATTATCCTTGTCTTTGTTTATGTCTCGGGTTAGAACAAATTACTATAATTCGTCCCCGCCTACGGATCAATCGACATTTTTCACAAATTTTACGAACAGAGGCCCTTATTTTCATATTTGTCATTCCTTTTTTTAATTCCGAATCTACTTAATTGGAAGAAAATAAGTTTCTTGAAATTTTTAATTTCGAATTGTATCCTCACGAAAGAATGTTGAAATTGAAAAAACCGCCTAATCATTCAAGTCTTTGCTTTGGAGTCTCTAAATTATACGCCCTTTGGTTGAATCATAAGGACTTACCTCAATTTTTAGTCTATTTCCTGGTAGTATACGTATAAAACTACATGAAATCCTTTACGAAACAAAAACCAGAATAATTTTTTTGTTATCTAAACGAATCCGGAAGATACATACCATCGGTAAGTTGTTCAGTAATTAAACCCTCATGAATCCATTTTTGTTGTTTCATTCCAGGTAAAACCGCTTTGAAGTATCAACTAATGTAAGAGGGATAATATTATAAACTTGTCCTTTCTCTTTTTTCACAAATATGACCGTGTCGGCTATTAGAAAGATTACCATATATAACACAAAACTTCTCCGCCGATTCCTTCTAGTCGAGCCTTTCGGTCTGTCATTATACCTCGAGAAGTAGAAAGAATTACAACCCCCATTCCGCCTAAAATTCTAGGAATTCGTTGATAGTTAGAATATATTCGTAGACCGGGTCGACTGATCCGTTTTAAATTTAAAACAGTTCTATATGGTCCTTTCCTATTTCTTCTATGTCGTAGGGTTAAAACCAAAAAATATTTTTTGCTTTCTTGATGTTTTCTCACGTTTTCAATAAAACCCTCTTGTAAAAGGATTTTAACAATATTTTCAGTGATGTTAGTAGATGGTATTCGAACTGTTCTTTTTTTATTCATGTCAGCATTTCGTATAGAGGTTATTATGTCAGCAATAGTGTCTTTACTCATGATAAACTAAGATTTTTGTTTCCCCCGAATTTTGATATAATCAACATGCTCTTTTTCTTTTTTTCTGAATTTTTTAATATTTATGAATTATTAAAGATATATACGTGATAGATAAACAATTTACTAATTAATTAAATAAATTTAATCAATTTCATTCAAATACTTTATTAAGGTCTTCCCCTATAATACTTCAGGTGCTAATGAAACTATTTTAGTGAAATTTAACTGTCTTAATTCCCGGGCGATCGCGCCGAAAATTCGGGTTCCTTTTGGATTTCCTTCTTGATCAATAACAACCGCAGCGTTGTCATCATATCGTATTATCATACCGTTGTCGCGTTTGAGTTCTTTACAAGTACGTACAATGACAGCTCGGACCACTTCTGATCTTTCTAGAGGTGTATTTGGTACTGCTTCCTTGATTACAGCAACAATAATGTCACCAATATGAGCATATCGTCGATTACTAGCTCCTATGATTCGAATACACATCAATTCTCGGGCCCCGCTGTTATCCGCTACATTCAAATGGGTTTGAGGTTGAATCATATCATTTTTTTTTTTATCGGTTTTTTCTTTTTCAATGCAAAGGTATAAATAAAAAAAAAAAAAGAAATATTATTTGTTCAAAACAAAAAAAGAAACCTGCAATTGTTTTTTTTCATCCCAAAAACCCCTTTCGTTTGTTTCTACATTCCTATCCAGAAAGAATGAATTGAGTTCGTATAGGCATTTTCGATGCCGCTATTGAAATAGCCCTTCTAGCTATATTTTCTGCTACTCCGCTCATTTCATAAAGTATTCTACCGGGTTTAACGACAGCTACCCAATATTCGGGAGATCCTTTCCCCGAACCCATACGTGTTTCTGTAGGTCTTACTGTAACAGGTTTGTCTGGAAATATGCGTACCCATATTTTTCCACCGCGGCGTGCATTTCGTGTCATTGCTCGCCGCCCTGCTTCTATTTGTCTAGATGTGATCCAAGCGGGTTCAAGCGCTTGAAGAGCATATCTACCGAAGCAAATACGATTACCTCGATAAGATATTCCTTTCATTCTTCCTCTGTGTTGTTTACGGAATCTGGTTCTTTTGGGGTTATAGTTGATGGTTGTTTAGCAATTCCATCCATCTCTACTACAGAACCGGACACGAGAGTTTCTTCTCATCCAGCTCCTCGCGAATTAAACAATTAAAAATAATTAAACAAAAAAAAATACACGGTTAATAATATATGGAATCGTGGGATTCTTTGAAATTTGATCTAATCGATTATAAATTAGAAATTTTTTGTGTTTTAATATAGAATTTAACACGTATTCTATTTATAGATAATGTCGTTTTGGTAGAACGCTATAATGAATCTTTATTTTGTTTTTCCTTTTATTTCGAATCGACTAAAATTTAGAAATAAAAAAAATATTCGCGGGCGAATATTTACTCTTTCAACATTCAGTTGTAAGATTAGTCTATGACATGACCTCTCAGAATAAATGAATAGGTTTCTGGTTCGTTCCGCCATCCTACTCAATGAATCATTAGGATTCGTTTTCAATAGAATCTTATGCATTCACAGGTTCTGTCGTTCCCACCACTTCTCGATTAATGATTAGGTCTGAATTTTACAACGGAGCCTCCAATTAAATTTATTCTTGAGTCAACCTTCTCAGTCTTTATTGGCTCGGGGCTCTTGATTTTTTGTTCTATGCACGGATTTGTCTAATTATGGATCAATCAGTATTGATGCTTTATTACATTCCCTTTATATGAGATGACTCATAGACCTTACATATTGGAATTATATATCATTAATATTCTTTTTCTATCTTTCTCTCACCCTTCCATTTATCTGTATACTTTATATTGCTTTACAACCCATAATCAGATTGTGTTTTTTTTTTTTATGTAAAAAAGATTTCAGTTGCTACAATGATATGACTTATATATCATATCTTGACTGGTTCTTTCTATCCAGATAACACGAAGTGATGAGTTGGTTATTAGTTCTATAGTTATCAGTTTGTACTATGGGCTGTCCATTTTTTTGAATCCCAACCCTAAAAAAACCAACGAGTCACACACTAAGCATAGCAATTATATCAAATGATTAATCGAATTTTTATTCAACCTTATAGAATTGTTCTTTTTTTTTTATTATTTACCAGAAAAAGAATGAAAGAGTTTGCCATTTTTTGTTTTATCACCAGATATAACTAAATATAATTTGTTTTATCACCAGATATAACTAAATATAAGTCAAGTAAGTTCTTATTATTCCTCGTCTACAAATATCCAAATTTTGATGCCTAATACCCCATAGATAGTTCGAACTGCATAGGAACAATAATCAATTTTAGCTCGAATGGTTTGTAGAGGAACTCTACCTTCTCGGATCCATTCAACACGTGCAATTTCTTTTCCGTCGATACGCCCTGCAATTTGTACTTGAATCCCTTTTGTACCTGCCTGTTCAGTTAATTCAATAGCTTTTTTCATTGCTTTGCGAAATGAAACTCTATTCTTTAATTGTCCGGCTATAAATTCTGCAAGAATATTGGGGTGCCCATAAGGATTTGCAATTCTTGTAATAGCAATGTTGAGTTTTCGGTTTACACAATTGAGTTCTTTTTGTACATGCGTCTGTAATTCTTCGATTCTTCGAGTCCTGTCTTCTATTAATAACTTGGGGAATCCCATATAGATTATGACCTGAATCAAATCGATTCTTTTTTGAATCTCTATACGTGCAATTCCCTCTACATTAGAGGATATTTTCATATTATTTTGCACATAATTTTTGATACAATCTCGTATTTTTTGATCTTCTTGTAGATCCTTTGAATAATTTTTTGGTTGTGCAAACCAAAGAGAATGATGACCTTGGGTTGCACCAAGTCTGAAACCAAGTGGATTTATTTTTTGTCCCATAATCCCCCACTACTATATATATCGTGAAACGTGACATCTGTTTGTATTTTTTTTTTATTCATTCGATTTTTTTTAAGCATAACATAATATAGCGTATTTGTATTTTTTATAATATAAAATATTCTTCCTT